GAATCTTATGATATGTTAGGAATCTCTTATGAAAATCATCCACGTCTGAAACGTATTTTAATGCCCGAAAGTTGGATAGGATGGCCTTTGCGTAAAGATTATATCGCTCCCAATTTTTTTGAAATACAAGATGCTTACTAAATGCTAAATGATAAAAATACGAAACAAATCCGCACTTCTACAACCCCAGATATTCAAGGAATATCCGTACATTCTCTTATAGATCAGACAAAGTAATTGAAGTTAAATCAGACAGAATAAAAATAATGGAAGTCTCATTCCTATATTATTAGGGATCGGATAGATAACAAAATTCACAACAATAATACAGGGATTCAAAAAGATTAGGGTAAGGATTCATTGAGATTCTAAATTGGGAACGATACTCTTTTCGTATGAGCGAAGCCAATAGGATGAACTGAAAAAGTTCTGCATCATGAACTATGTAACGTGCACATCACTATCTATTATATAGAGTGCCGCTAAAAAGAAAGTAACATCATTTGACTATTCCCACCCCTGAACTTTCCAAGACTAGACTTTTTGGTCTTTCAACCAATTAATTTAACCATTCGAATATTATTGAAGTATTAATATTCTTTTTGGAGCGCAGAAAAAAAAGGGGGACAAAATCGAAAATTCATTTTTTTACATACTTTATATACATAAAATATACCTAGAACATACATCTATTCTTTACTCATCTAGAAAGAATCTCCAGACACCTAGATGGATAAATAAATATGAATATGTATGAAGATCTAGACCGATAAAAAATACGTATCTATTCCCCATATTCATTAATATGAAAAATGAATATGGGGAATAGATACTCGTACAAATTCATCATGTGCCAGGAACCAGATTTGAACTGGTGACACGAGGATTTTCAGTCCTCTGCTCTACCAGCTGAGCTATCCCGACCATTCTTGACGCATCATCTTAATTTTAAGAGATTACTTAAGTATATGTCAATGACTCTATGTCAACTAAAAAAAAAAGACGAAAAAAGAAGACTTTTTGAATTTCAGTAGGAGTAATGATTATGTAGTGTTAATCATTCACATGAGGATTCGTTCCTCAAGGATAAGATGCTCATTTGTACGTTTATCAAAAAAGATTTTTACGTGTATCATATATATTATTATATATTCCTATATATAATATATTCCTATATATATATTCTAATATATATATATTAGAAGACTTGTGATAAGAAAAAGAAAAATTCTACATTTGTGAAAGAATATACTGAATAAGACACATAACGAATTTAAAAAAGAGGATATAGGAAAAAGAATTAGAGAGTTAAGCGGGCCTTTTGGGGATAGAGGGACTTGAACCCTCACGATTTCTTAAGTCGACGGATTTTCCTCTTACTATAAATTTCATTGTTGTCGGTATTGACATGTAGAATGGGACTCTATCTTTATTCTCGTCTGATTAATCAGTTCTTCAAAAGATCTATCAGACTATGATGGAGTGAATGATTTGTGAATATTCGATTCTTTCTTCAACTTGGAATTGATTTGATTCACATCTTTCATTTGTGATATAAAGATTCACAAATTTGGAGTCTTCATTAATCAATTGAAATAGTATTTCAGTACAAATACGTATGTATACATATATTATGTATTCCCTTTCTAGAATTTCGATGGAAGGATTCCTTTCCTAACGCGAAAGGAAATGTCGTCAACTCCATTTGTTAGAACAGCTTCCATTGAGTCTCTGCACCTATCCTTTTTTTATTCTCGCTTTCTTAACTTTTCTTTGCTTTCGGAAAACGGGATTTGGCTCAGGATTGCCCATTGTTAATTCCGGGGTTTCTCTGAATTTGAAAGTTCTCACTTGGTAAGTTTCCATACCAAGGCTCAATCCAATTAAGTCCGTAGCGTCTACCAATTTCGCCATACCCCCTTTTTTTCTTTGAGATTAGGATCTCATTAGGATGCTTTTTTTTTTTTATGAGAATTATGTCGGAACTGTTGAATTGAATTCATTAGATATGGATTCCGATATTGAAAAATGTTTCCACCTATATTTGATTTATTTTCTTTCATCTATATCGGATACCCATATTTTGTCGAATCTGAAATGATTCTATTATTTCTATATTCGCAATTCAATATACATAGATATATACCACATATATATATCTTTTTTATATAGCCCTCCTTCTATAATTTTTTCATGCAATTTGGAATACTCGAACGGTCGATTTTTTTTTTCGTCTTAGTTTTTACCTTTCCGAATGAAAACAAGGGAATCTTTCATTACGATCTGGATTGGGCCTTTCTCTTTCTTTCATTCTTATCTTTTTTCCTTAGAGCGGACAGACCCAGACCCTATCTATATACCATAACTAAAAAAACCTAACTAAGAAAACGAAAATGGAAACATCTTTTTTATTAAATTCAAAATCTATTTATTAATTTAGAATAGCTATAACTAATCTAATGGCTATAAATAATCACTCTATTAATTTCGAATTAGACAT